AGGCCTGAAAGAGAACGTTGTTCTGGGGGGGATGATACCCGTTGGTACCGGATTCGAGGGATTGGTGCACCCTTCGAGACAACATAACAACATTTCCTTGGAAACCAAAAATAATAATATATTTGAGGGGGAAATGAGAGATATTTTGTTCCACCACAGAAAATTTTTTGATTCTTGCCTTTCAAAGAATTTCCACGATACATCAGAACAATCATTTATAGGTATAGGATTTAATGATTCCTAAAAGCGGATTTAGTCTTTTATTTGAAAACATTTGATTTCATTTAGTAATAGTAAAAATGATAATAATGAATTGAATAGAAAAGGAATAATGTAATGGCTTAGGTCGTAAATCTACGGCCAATTTGCGGTAGAAGAGAAGGTTCCATCGGAACAATTATTTATTTTAGGATACCCTCGTCTCTTTTTTTTTTTTTTAGGAGGGGGGTGTGGGGAGAAATGACAAAAAGATATTGGAACATCGATTTGGAAGAGATGATGAAGGCCGGAGTTCATTTTGGACATGGTACTAGGAAATGGAATCCTAAAATGGCCCCTTATATTTCTGCAAAGCGTAAAGGTATTCATATTATAAATCTTACTAGAACCGCTCGTTTTTTATCAGAAGCCTGTGATTTGGTTTTTGATGCAGCAAGTAAGGGAAAACAATTCTTAATCGTTGGCACTAAAAATAAAGCAGCTGACCTAGTAGCATGGGCTGCAATAAGGGCTCGGTGTCATTATGTTAATAAAAAATGGCTTGGCGGTATGTTAACGAATTGGTCCACTACAGAAACGAGACTTCATAAGTTTAGAGACTTGAGAACAGAACAAAAAACAGGGAGACTCCATCGTCTTCCGAAAAGAGATGCGGCCGTGTTGAAAAGACAATTATCTCACTTGCAAACATATCTGGGCGGGATTAAATATATGACGGGGTTACCAGATATTGTAATCATCATTGATCAACACGAAGAATATATGGCCCTTCAAGAATGTATCACTTTGGGAATTCCAACAATTTGTTTAATCGATACAAATTGTGACCCCGATCTTGCAGATATTTCGATTCCAGCCAACGATGACGCTATATCTTCAATTCGATTAATTATTAACAAATTAGTATTCGCAATTTGTGAAGGGCGTTCTAGTTTAATAATAAGATAAAAAACTTAACTTACTTTGGAAATTTCATAGAGTTTTGTAATAAGTTACTATTTATGAATCTCAGATACTCTTTTTGGATCTCAAAAAAGAGATAAAAAACTGGGGATATTATGTGATTCGTTGTATTCAAGAATTTAATTGGTATTATATTCAAGAATTTAATTGGTATTATAAATATATATATGGGATTCAAGTAGTCACGTAGAGAAAGAGACGTTTGAATCAAAATAATTTTCTTTAAAGCTATATTTTTTTAAGAGGGCAATATGAATGTTCTATCCTGTTCTATCAACACACTAAAGGGGTTATACGATATTTCTGGTGTGGAAGTAGGCCAACATTTCTATTGGAAAATAGGAGGTTTTCAAGTCCACGGCCAAGTACTTATTACTTCTTGGGTTGTAATTGCTATCTTATTGGGTTCAGCTACTCTAACTGTTCGGAACCCACAAACCATTCCGACCGGTGGTCAGAATTTCTTCGAATATGTACTTGAATTCATTCGAGATGTGAGTAAAACTCAAATTGGAGAAGAATATGGCCCCTGGGTTCCTTTTATTGGAACAATGTTTCTATTTATTTTTGTTTCTAATTGGTCAGGAGCGCTTTTACCTTGGAAAATCATACAATTACCTCATGGGGAGTTAGCCGCACCCACGAATGATATAAATACTACTGTTGCTTTGGCTTTACTCACGTCAGTGGCATATTTCTATGCGGGTCTTACCAAAAAGGGATTGGGTTATTTCGGGAAATATATTCAACCAACCCCAATCCTTTTACCCATTAACATCTTAGAAGATTTCACAAAGCCTTTATCACTTAGTTTTCGACTTTTCGGAAATATATTAGCTGATGAATTAGTAGTTGTTGTTCTTGTTTCTTTAGTACCTTTAGTGGTTCCTATACCTGTCATGTTCCTTGGATTATTTACAAGTGGTATTCAAGCTCTGATTTTTGCAACTTTAGCCGCGGCTTATATAGGGGAATCCATGGAGGGCCATCATTGACTAGTTTTTGAAAGATTCTTTTTTAGCTTATCCCAAGGTAATGTATGCGTGGCTCAAAAAAAATCTAATCTAATTAGGAAATCTAAATATACAACTCACTATATACAATCTAGAGTAATAGCCAAAGATATTAGAGTAGAGAGTTGTAAAAAAAAGGGGGAAAGAGATCTAAAAGATCTTTTTCCTAAAATTCTTGGTTGATCCACTTATATTATACCATTCTCTCCTGAATAGATATTCATTTTATATTGCTGGTCGGCCAATCCTAATATTTCCTATTCGGAATCATAATTTGAATAAGAATTCTTGTGGTTTACTAAGTGTGAGTAAAAAAAGAGGGGTGCTCTATAGAAGGATTCCCCTTTCAGTTGATTTTCTTCAGCGATTGACCAAAATAAAATTTTCAGAAATAATAAATTGCGTGAACTTAGATCAATCAAATAATGATATTTCTATCCACTGATTCGGCCTAAGCAATTTGTCTATTTAGATTGTATCCATGCGGGAGAATGATAAAGAAAGGGGAAGAAGTATTTACAAACAAAAAAGGGATTCATAAAAAATAGGGTGATTCGGATCGGAGAGGGAGGTTTTACTAGGTATATTATATGTAAAAAAGCGCTATGCTATAAGTTAACTTGTTTTTCGACGCATAATTCTCGAATTCGATTGAATTTAAGATGAATGAAGAGTTGGTTTACGTTATGGAAGAAAGACGTGTATAGGTGATTGATATTAAATATTGACTAGTTATATATGAACTAAAGAGATATTCAATTTTCCCTACTACTAGAAATTTGATGGCTATTCCAATAGAAGTCTTTCCGTATCCTCTGGGACTGGGAGTTCAATGAATAAACAGATGAAATCAAGAAAAAAAATCGAAGAATTCAAAGAATGGTTCGGAACAAAGAAACGGACGGACGAAAGTCGTACGGATTCGCAAAGACTTTGTCGATAGGAACTAAAAAAGAGATATCGAAGTAAAGTAGTTTTGATCCTTGAATAAGATTATTACTTCAATTTGAAGTTTGTAGTGACTTCGACTGGATGAATTGTAGCGATGTAATATTAAGTTAGAATTCATCGGCTGACTGTATCATTAACCGTTTTTTTTTGTATGAGGAACTTATCATGAATCCACTGATTTCTGCCGCTTCCGTTATTGCTGCTGGATTGGCTGTAGGGCTTGCTTCTATTGGACCTGGAGTTGGTCAAGGTACTGCTGCGGGCCAAGCTGTAGAAGGTATCGCGAGACAGCCTGAGGCGGAGGGAAAAATACGAGGTACTTTATTGCTTAGTCTAGCTTTTATGGAAGCTTTAACAATTTATGGCCTGGTTGTAGCATTAGCACTTTTATTTGCAAATCCTTTTGTTTAATCTTATAAATTCGAAAAAGCAATAACCCACGGGAAGGGCTGATTTGTGGATGAGGAATTAGCATACTCACTCGCTTTCATCCTTTCCGTTCGTAGTCTAAGGAACCCCCTTTTATATTTTTTAGGAAGGGTTTAAATAAATAAATAAAGAAGGGGGTAATTCACCATTTCTAAATCGAATCTTTTTTGGCTCGATTTAGAAATAGTAAAATATATATATATATATATCAAATATATCAAAGGGGGGCAGGGCGATACAAAAAGAACTCTGTTCTTTTTTTTTAGTCTATATATAAGAGGAGATCATATGAAAAATGTAACCGATTCTTTCGTTTCTTTAGGCCACTGGCCATCCGCCGGGAGTTTCGGGTTTAATACCGATATTTTAGCAACAAATCTAATAAATCTAAGTGTAGTGCTTGGGGTATTGGTTTTTTTTGGAAAGGGAGTGTGTGCGAGTTGTTTATTTCAAGAATAGGCTGGATCCAACCAGCTGTACTTTTTATGTTATAACTAGGAAAAGTAGGTACATTATCTCACGAATGACTTCTGAATAAAGAAATCATATGCAAGAACCATAGCATTTCGTTATTCGTTGGTAAATCCGCTTTGATTCTCTATCAACCAAAAATGTGGGACCATTAACTATGGTTAAAGCTAAATCATTTGAAGTCCAGACGCAGCATGGTACTCTTTCTACCACAATATGAATATTAATATAGAGATGCTTTCAAAATGAATAATTTATCTATATAAGAACACTCATATGGATAAAATGATTTGAACCGCTTATTACAAAAATTGGGATTAAACCCCCTTTTATCCAATGATGAATCGACGACCTATGTATTGTGTATTAAAGGAAGAAAACCCTTTTTGGATTTTTGGATAAAAAAAAAAAAAGAAACAACTTTGTTGACAATTACATATTTTTGTTTGGTCAGAAGAGTCCTCCGACTTTTTTGGTTTTGGATTAGTGATTGGTTTTGATATTTTGATTTTGGAATATGAAGAGAGTAGAGGATAGGCTCATTACATTCAAAAAAAGATATGGGAATTTATCATAAGTAATTGAGCGTGAGAGCCAAATGAATCGAAAGATTCATGTTTGGTTCGGGAAGGGATCATGGAAGTTTTTAAATGAATGGAAAGAGAATCTACTTTCATTAAGTGATTTATTAGATAATCGAAAACAGAGGATCTTGAATACTATTCGAAATTCAGAAGAACTACGTGGGGGAGCCATTGAACAGCTGGAAAAGGCCCGGACACGCTTACGAAAAGTGGAAATGGAGGCAGATCAGTTTCGAGTCAATGGATACTCTGAGATAGAGCGAGAAAGAATTAATTTTATTAATTCCACTTCTAAGACTTTGAAACAACTAGAAAATTACAAAAACGAAACTATTCATTTTGAACAACAAAGGGCGATTAATCAAGTCCG